TAGAAGATAGGACTCGAAAAATCGAAGAATTACAGTTCAATGTACAAAAAGAACTCAATTGTGTAAACCGAAAACTCAACATTGCTATTACAAGAATTGTAAACCCTTATGGGCACCCCAATATTCTTGCAGAATTTATAGCCGGACAATTAAAGAATAGAGTTTCATTTCGCAAAGCAATGAAAAAAGCTATTGAATTAACTGAACAGGCAGGTACAAAAGGAATTCAAGTACAAATTGCAGGGCGTATCGACGGAAAAGAAATTGCACGTGTCGAATGGATCAGAGAAGGTAGGGTTCCTCTCCAAACCATTCGAGCCAAAATAGATTATTGTTCCTACGCAGTTCGAACTATCTATGGGGTTTTAGGTATCAAAATTTGGATATTTGTAGACGAGGAATAATAAGCATTTACTTGACTTGTATTTAGTTCTATTTAGTGATAAAAAAAAATGAACAATTCTATAAGGTTGAATAAAAATTCGATTAATCGTTTGATATAATTGCTATGCTTAGTGTGTGACTCGTTGGTTTTTTTAGGATTAGGATTCAAAAAAATGGAACAACCCATAATACGAACTAATAACTATAGAACTAATAACCAACTCATCGCTTCGCATTATCTGGATATAAAGAAAGAACCAGTCAAAATATGATATATAAGTCATATCATTGTAGCAACTGAAATCTTTTTTGCATAAACAAAAAAGAAAAGTATACAGATAAATGGAAAGGCGAGAGAAAGATAGAAAAAGAATATCAACGATATATGATTCCAATATGTACGGTCTATGAGTCATCTCATAAAAGGGAATGTAATAAAGCATCAATACTGAATTGATCCATAATTAGACAAATACGTGGATAGAACCAAAAATCAAGAGCCCCGAGTCAATAAAGACTGAGAAGGTTGACTCAAAAACGAATTTCATTAGGGGCTCCATTGTAAAATTCAGACCTAACCATTACTCGAGAGGTGGTGGGAACGACAGAACCTGTGAATGCATAAGATTCTATTGAAAACGAATCCTAATGGTTCATTGGGTAGGATGGCGGAACGAACCAGAAACCAATTTCTTTTTTTTTTGAAAGGTCATGTCATAGACTAATCTTACAACTGAATGTTGAAGGAGTAAATATTCGCCCGCGAATTTTTTTTTTATAAATTTGAGTCAATTCGATAGGATAATAAAAAACAAAATAAAGATTCATTATAACGTTATACCTAATACCTAAACGACATTATCTAAAAATAGAATACGTGTTTAATTATATATCAAAATCAAAAGATAAAAAAAAATTCTATTAAATGATATTTAAAAGAATCCCCCGATTCAGTATATTATTCACCACGTATATTATTTTTTAATCGTTTAATTCGCGAGGAGCTGGATGAGAAGAAACTCTCATGTCCGGTTCTGTAGTAGAGATGGGTGGAATTGATAAACAACCATCAACTATAACCCCAAAAGAACCAGATTCCGTAAACAACATAGAGGAAGAATGAAAGGAATATCTTATCGAGGTAATCGTATTTGCTTTGGTAGATATGCTCTTCAAGCGCTTGAACCCGCTTGGATCACATCTAGACAAATAGAAGCGGGTCGGCGAGCAATGACACGAAATGCACGCCGCGGTGGAAAAATATGGGTACGTATATTTCCAGACAAACCCGTTACAGTAAGACCTACAGAAACACGTATGGGTTCGGGGAAAGGATCTCCCGAATATTGGGTAGCTGTTGTTAAACCCGGCAGAATACTTTATGAAATGAGCGGAGTAGCAGAAAATATAGCCAGAAGGGCTATTTCAATAGCGGCATCCAAAATGCCTATACGAACCCAATTCATTCTTTCGGTATAGGATAGGAAGAACCAAAGGAAATCGTTTTTTGTATAAAAAAACAATTGCAGGTTTCTTGTTTTGTTTTGAACAAACAATATTTCTTTTTTTTTTATTTCACCCTTTACATTGAAAAAGACAAAAAAAAAAAAAACGATATGATTCAACCTCAAACCCATTTGAATGTAGCGGATAACAGCGGGGCCCGAAAATTGATGTGTATTCGAATCATAGGAGCTAGTAATCGACGATATGCTCATATTGGTGACGTTATTGTTGCTGTAATCAAAGAAGCAGTACCAAATACACCTCTAGAAAGATCGGAAGTGGTCCGAGCTGTAATTGTACGTACTTGTAAAGAACTCAAACGCGACAACGGTATGATAATACGATATGATGACAATGCTGCAGTTGTTATTGATCAAGAAGGAAATCCAAAAGGAACCCGAATTTTTGGCGCGATCCCCCGGGAATTAAGACAGTTAAATTTCACTAAAATCGTTTCATTAGCACCTGAAGTATTATAAGGGAAGACCGTGATGTAGTTTATAGTATTTGAATGAAATAGATTAATTTAATTAGTAGATTGTTTATATATCACGTATATACCTTTAATAATTCATAAATATTTATGAATTAAAAAAAAAAAAAAAGAAAAAGAGCATGTTGATTATATCAAAATTCGGGGGCAACAATAATCTTAGTTTATCATGAGTAAAGACACTATTGCTGACATAATAACCTCTATACGAAATGCTGACATGAATGAAAAAAGAACAGTTCGAATACCATCTACTTACATCACTGAAAATATTGTTAAAATCCTTTTACGAGAAGGTTTTATTGAAAACGTGAGAAAACATCAAGAAAGCAATAAATATTTTTTAGTTTTAACCCTACGACATAGGAGAAATAGGAAAGGAGCGTATAGAACTGTTTTAAATTTAAAACGGATCAGCCGGCCTGGCCTACGAATCTATTCTAACTATCAACGAATTCCGAGAATTTTAGGCGGGATGGGGATTGTAATTCTTTCTACTTCTCGAGGTATAATGACAGACCGAGAGGCTCGAATAGAAGGAATCGGCGGAGAAATTTTGTGTTATATATGGTAATCTTTCTGATAGCCGAATTATATGCGGAACTTGCCTATTTGTTTTGTGAAAAAAAAGGTAAAAAGGTAGGTTTCTAATACTATGCCTCTTAGATTCGTTGATACTTCAAGGCCGTTTTCCCTGGAATGAAAGAAAAAAAAAGATTCGCGAGGTTTTAATTACTGAACTACGTCCCAATGGTATGTATGTTTCGAGTTCGTTTAGATAATGAAAATATGATTCTGGGTTTTGCTTCGGGAAGGGTTCAACGTAATTTTATACGTATACTACCAGTAAATAGAATCAAAATTGTGGTAAGTTCTTATGATTCAACTAAAGGACATATAATTTGTATACTCTTTTGTATACTCTAAAGTAAAGACTCACATAATAAAGTAAAGACTCACATAATTAGGTGGTTTTTTCAATTTCAACATTCTTTCGTGGGGATACAATTCGAAGTTAAAGATTTTAAGAAACTTATTTTCTTCCAATTAAGTAGATTCATAATTAAGAAAAGGAGTGACAAATATGAAAATAAGGGCCTCTGTTCGTAAAATTTGTGAAAAATGTCGATTGATCCGTAGGCGGGGACGAATTATAGTAATTTGTTCCAACCCGAGACATAAACAAAGACAAGGATAATCTTTCTAAAACAAAAAGGACTCCCGAAATCTAAAGGACCTGATGTACAGATGTACAAAAAAATCAGTAAAAAACCAGGATCTGTTTTGACATGAAATGGATATATCCATATATCTCTGACTTATATTTATGAGATGATAAAATATGGCAAAACCTATACCAAAAATTGGTTCACGTAGAAATAGACGTATTGGTTCACGTAAGAATGTGCGTAGAATACCAAAGGGAGTTATTCATGTTCAAGCAAGTTTCAACAATACCATTGTGACTGTTACAGATGTACGAGGTCGAGTAATTTCTTGGTCCTCCGCCGGTACTTGTGGATTCAAGGGTACAAGAAGAGGGACACCATTTGCCGCCCAAACCGCAGCGGGAAATGCTATTCGGACAGTGGTGGATCAAGGTATGCAACGAGCAGAAGTCATGATAAAGGGCCCGGGTCTCGGGAGAGATGCGGCATTAAGAGCTATTCGTAGAAGTGGCATACTATTAAGTTTCATACGGGATGTAACCCCTATGCCACATAATGGCTGTAGGCCCCCCAAAAAAAGACGTGTGTAAACATTGAAGAGATTTCAAGAGAAATAAATAATTCAATGATTTGATCAAATAATATTACTATGGTTCGAGAGAAAGTAACAGTATCTACTCGGACACTACAGTGGAAGTGTGTTGAATCAAGAGCAGACAGTAAGCGTCTTTATTATGGACGCTTTATTCTGGCCCCACTTATGAAAGGCCAAGCCGATACAATCGGCATCGCGATGCGAAGAGCCTTACTCGGAGAAATAGAAGGAACATGTATTACACGTGCAAAATCTGAGAAAATACCACATGAATATTCTACCATCGTAGGTATTCAAGAATCTGTACATGAAATTTTAATGAATTTGAAAGAAATTGTATTGAGAAGTAATCTGTATGGAACTCGTAACGCGTCTATTTGTGTCAAGGGTCCTGGATATGTAACTGCTCAAGACATTATTTTACCACCCTCTGTGGAAATCGTTGATAATACACAGCATATAGCTAATCTAACAGAACCCATTAATTTGTGTATTGAATTACAAATCGAGAGGAATCGTGGATATCGTATAAAAACTCCAAATAACTTTCAAGACGGCAGTTATCCTATAGATGCTGTATTCATGCCCGTTCGAAATGCGAATCATAGTATTCATTCTTATGTGAATGGGAATGAAAAACAAGAGATACTTTTTATCGAAATATGGACAAATGGAAGTTTAACTCCTAAAGAAGCACTTCATGAAGCATCTCGGAATTTGATTGATTTATTTATTCCCTTTTTACATGCAGAAGAAGAAAACTTACATTTCGAAAACAATCAACACAAAGTTACTTTACCCCTTTTTACTTTTCATGGTAAATTGGCTAATCCAAGGAAAAGTAAAAAAGAAA